TACAGCCATTATGTGGCATAGGGGTTACATCCCGTATGAAACTTAATATTACACCACTTCTACGAATAGCCCTTAATGCTGCATCTCGTCCGAGACCGGGGCCTTTTATCATGACTTCGGCTCGTTGCATACCTTGATCCACTACCGTCCGAATAGCATTTCCTGCTGCGGTTTGTGCCGCAAAGGGTGTCCCTCTTCTTGTACCCTTGAATCCACAAGTACCGGCGGAGGACCAAGAAATTACCCGGCCTCGTACATCTGTAACAGTCACAATGGTATTGTTGAAACTTGCTTGAACATGAATAACCCCCTTTGGTATTCTACGCGCACTCTTACGTAAACCAATACGCCCATTCCTACGTGAACCGATTCTGGGTGCGGGTTTTGCCATATTTTATCGTCTCATAAATATAAGTCAGAGGTATATGGATATATCCATTTCATGCCAAAACGGATCTTTTCCGCTTTTTTTTATTTGTATATTGGGTCCCTTAGGGAGTCTCTTTTATTTTATAAAGATTATCCTTGTCTTTGTTTATGTCTCGGGTTGGAACAAATTACTATAATTCGTCCCTGTCTACGGATCAGTCTACATTTTTCACAAATTTTACGAATGGAGGCCCTTATTTTCATATTTGTCATTCCTTAACTGAATTTCCAATTTACTTATTTGAAGAAAATTAGTTTCTGGAAATTTGAAACTTTCGAATTGTATCCCTCCGAAAGGAATATTGAAGTTGAAAAAAAAAAACCACCTAATCGTTTGAATCCTTGTTTCGGAGTCTAGAAACTATATGCCCTTTGGTTGAATCATAATGACTTCTTTCAATTTTTACTCTATCTTCCGTTGGTATACGTATAAAACTACGTTGAATCCTTCCTGAACCATAACCTAGAATCCGATCTTCATTATCTAAATGAATCCGAAGCATACCATTCGGAAGTGGTTCAGGAATTAAACTTTCATGAATCCAGTTTTATTTTTTCATTCGCGGTAAAACCTCCTTGAAGTATTAACTAATTAATGTAAGAGGAGAGTGAGAATAGAAACCCGTTCTTTATCTTTTTTTTTCACAAATAGTAAAGTTCCATATCTTAATCTGGATATAAGAAAGCTTACCATATATAACACAAAATTTCTCCGCCGATTCCTTCTAGTCGGGCCTCTCGGTCCGTCATTATACCCCGAGAGGTAGAAAGAATTACAATCCCCATCCCACCTAAAATTCTAGGAATTCGTTGATAACTAGAATAGATTCGTAGACCGGGTCGACTGATCCGTTTTAAATTTAAAACAGTTTTACATGGACCTTTCCTATTCCTTCTATGCCGTAGGGTTAAAACCAAAAAATATTTGTTGTTTTCCTGATGTTTCCTCACATTTTCAATAAAACCTTCTCTTAACAGTATTTTAACAAGGTTTTCGGTGATGTTAGTAGATGGTATTCGAACTGTTCCTTTTCTATTCATGTCAGCATTGCGTATGGAAGTTATTATATCAGCAATAGTGTCTTTACCCATGATAAATTAAAATTATTGTTACCCCCGAACTTTGCTATAATCAACATGCTTTTTTCTTTCTATTTTATGAATTGTTAAAGATATATGCGTGAGACAAATTTACTAATTAATCTAGTTTACTCTATTCATATTTTATTCGAATGCTATAATAGCATTAGAGTCTCCGTTTTATTAGACTTATAATACTTCAGGTGCTAATGAAACTATTTTAGTGAAATTTAACTGTCTCAATTCCCGTGCGATCGCACCAAAAATTCTAGTTCCTTTGGGATTTCCTTCTTGATCAATAACAACCGCAGCATTGTCATCATATCGTAGTATCATACCGTTGTCACGTTTGAGTTCTTTACAAGTACGTACAATTACAGCTCTGATCACTTCGGATTTTTCTAGAGGTGTATTTGGTATTGCTTCCTTGATTACAGCAACAATAACGTCACCAATATGAGCATATCGTCGATTACTAGCTCCTATGATTCGAATACACATTAATTGTCGGGCCCCGCTGTTATCCGCTACATTTAAGTGGGTTTGAGGTTGAATCATATCATTTTTTTTTATTTGCTCTTTCACTGCGAAGGGACTAAGTAAAAAAAGAAATATTGTTTGTCCAAAACAAAAAAAAAAAAAAGAAACCTATAATTTTGTTTTTTTTTTTCATTCAAAAGATTTCTTTTCTTTGGTTATACATTCTTATCCCGAAATAATGAATTGCGTTCGTATAGGCATTTTGGATGCCGCTATTGAAATAGCCTTTCTGGCTACATTTTCTGCTACTCCACCCATTTCATAAAGTATTCTACCCGGTTTAACGATAGCTACCCAATATTCGGGAGATCCTTTACCGGAACCCATACGCGTTTCCGCGGGTCTTACTGTAACAGGTTTGTCTGGAAATATACGTACCCATATTTTTCCGCCGCGGCGTACGTTTCGTGTCATTGCTCGCCGCCCTGCTTCTATTTGTCTAGACGTGATCCACGCAGGTTCAAGTGCCTGAAGAGCATATCTACCAAAGCAAATACGATTACCTCGATAAGATATTCCTTTCATTCTTCCTCTATGTTGTTTACGGAATCTGGCTCTTTTGGGGTTATAGTTGATGGTTCTTTTTCAATTTCAATTCCATCTCTACTACAGAACCGGACATGAGAGTTTCTTCTCATCCAGCTCCTCGCGAATGAAAAATAACAATTATAACATGGTATACATGTATTTAATGAATAATATACTGAATCGTGGGAGTCTTTGAGATTTTATCTAATATCTAATCTATTAGAAATTTGTATATCTTGTTTTGATAGTTTATATAAAAAAAACTAAACATGTATTCAATTTCTATTTATTTATAGTTATAGATAATTATTTTATAGATTAGTTAGAGATAATAGATAATAATAATAGAATTTCGTTTTATTATAACGAGTATTTATTTTGTTTTGTCTTTTTTATTATCATATTATATTGGATCTATCAAAATTTAGAAATCCAATAAAATAAAAACTTTCGCGGGCGAATATTTACTCTTTCCATATCTATTTCAGTTGTAGGGTTATCCTATGACATGGCCTCTCAGAATAAAAGTGGATTGGTCCCGGGTTCGTTTCGCCATCCTACCCAATGAATTATTAGGATTCGTTTTCAATAGAATCTTCTGCATCCACGGGTTCCGTCGTTCCCATCGCTTCGCGATTAATGGTTAGGTCTGAATTCTACAGCGGAGCTCCTAATGAAAATGAAATGTGTTATTGAGTCAATTTTCTCAGTCTTTGTGGACCCAGGGCTCTTGACTTTTTTTGTTCTATGAACAAATTCATCGAATTATAGATCAATCAAATTAGTATTGATGCTTTATTACGCTATCCTTTATAAGATCGCTCAGAGACCTTACATATTGGAATCATATAGCATTAGTATTCTTTTTCTCTCTTTCTCTCACCCTTCCATTTATCTGCATTCTTTTTGTTATTGCTTCACAACTTAAAATCAGATTGGTTTTTCTTTTTTTTGCTTGTTTATGCAAACAAAAATTCAGTTGCTACAATGATATGATCAATATATCATATCGTGACTAGTTCTTTAGATCCAGATAATATGAAGCGGTGAGTTGGTTATTAGTTCGATAGTTAGTAGTTCATACTATGGGCCAGTCCGTTTTTTTGACTACTAACCCTACAAAAACCAACGAGTCACACACTAAGCATAGCAATTATATCAATATATAAAAATGAATTGAATTTTTATTCAACCTTATAGAATTGCCCATTTTTTTTTTGATTTAACAGAAAAAGAATGAAAGAGTTTGTCATTTTTTGCTTTTTTATTTCCGATAGAACGTAAAGACAAGTCAAATAAAGGCTTAGGCTTCCTCGTCTACAAATATCCAAATTTTGATGCCTAATACCCCATAGATAGTTCCAACTGCATAGGAACAATAATCAATTTTAGCTCGAATGGTTTGTAGAGGAACTCTACCCTCTCTGATCCATTCGACACGCGCAATCTCTTTTCCGTCGATACGTCCTGCAATTTGTACTTGAATTCCTTTTGTACCTGCTTGTTCAGTTAACTCAATAGCCTTTTTCATTGCTTTTCGAAATGAAACCCTATTCTTTAATTGTCCGGCTATAAATTCGGCGAGAATATTAGGGTGTCCATAAGGGTTTGTAATTCTTGTAAGAGCAATGTTGAGTTTTCGGTTTACACAATTAATTTCTTTTTGTACATCTATCTGCAATTCTTCGATTCTTCGAGGCCCACCTTTACCTTCTAGTAATAATTTTGGGAATCCCATATAGATTATGACCTGAATCAAATCGATTCTTTTTTGAATCTTTATGCATGCAATTCCCTCAACACCAGAGGATATTTGAATATTTTTTTGTACATAATTCTTGATCCAATCTCGGATTTTTTGATCTTCTTGTAGCCCTTCGGAATAATTTTGTGGTTGTGCAAACCAAAGAGAATGATGACCTTGGGTTGCACCAAGTCTGAAACCAAGTGGATTTATTTTTTGTCCCATAATCCCCCAATACTATATATATCATGACACGTCATATCCGTGTACTTACTTATTTTTATTTCTCCATACGTTGCCTTTGAAGTATAATATGGCGTATTTGGCTCCTTTATACTTCCTTTTTTATACTTCCTTTACAGATATATCTTTTAATCCAATAGTTATATGAAAAACGGGTCTTTTTATCGGATAACTACGCCCTCGAGCTCGAGGTTTTAATTTTTTCACAGTAGTACCCCTTCACGACTTCCGCTTTGCTAATGATTAAACTTGCTTCGTTTAAACCGACATTGTGAATAGCATTTGTTGCTGCAGAATAAACCAATTTTAAAATTGGATAACCCACTCGATAAGGCATAAGTTCGAGTCTCATACGTCTTTCTTCGTATAAACGTCCACAAATCTGATCAATTTCAATTACTCTTTCTGCTTTATTAGCAGACATACATATATGTTT